TTAAAAATAAGCTAAATTCAAGCTTTTGGGTTCATACCTCAAATATAAAGGAAATACCTTTTTTTTAAAAATAAAGTGCCTGATTAAAGGATTATTCTGATAGGATAAATTAAGTAGATTTTCTACCTTTATTATTTATATTTTATAGAATTAAACTATATCTAATAATATCAAAAATTATTGTGCATCTTACACTAAAATATATTATATATGTATTATTAAATATATTATTTATTAAAATATTAAATATTTTAAATTTTTTTCAATATAAATTCTAATAAAATATTTTTTATTTTTTTTTTATTTTTTAGATCTTTAATTTCTATTTCATCAAATTCATGATTTGGTATTTGAATTGGATTAGAAATTAATTTATTAAGATTTATCCCCCTAATTAATAATTCAAATAATATTTTATCTTCTGAAGCATCTTTAAAATATTTTTTAACTCAATCTATTGCTTCTATTAATTTATTATTTTATATTATTTTAAAAATAATTTTAATTAAAAATTTTGAAATAAATAACTTTTTTTCTATTATAATTAATTCATCATTATTAATAAAAATAGGATCAGCCCCTTTTCACTTCTGATTTCCTAATGTTGTTGAAGGTTTATCTTGATTTAATAATTTTATTTTAATAACTTGACAAAAAATTAGACCTATTATCTTATTATCTTATTATTTTAATATCAATTTTTTATATATTATTATTATTTTAAATTCAATTATTGGAGCTGTAGGAGGATTAAATCAAACATCTTTACGAAAATTAATAGCTTTTTCATCTATTAATAATCTAGGTTGAATAATTGCATCTATAATAATTAGAGAAAATTTATGATTATTTTATTTTATCATTTATTCATTTATAATTAGAATTATATGTTTCATATTTTATATAATAAATATATTTTTTATTAATCAATTATTTTTTAATAACATTAATTATATAATTAAATTATCTTTAATAATCAATTTTTTATCTTTAGGAGGATTACCTCCTTTTATTGGATTTTTTCCTAAATGAATTATTATTAATTTTTTTTTAATAAATAAATTATTTTTTTTAACTTTTATTTTAATTATAATAAGATTAATTATATTATTTTTTTATATTCGAATTTTATATTCATCTTTTATATTTAACTACCTAAAATTAAAATGAATAAAAATTTTTATTAAAAATAAAATAATATATTTTATTAATTTTTTTTCTATAATTTCTATTTCAGGAATAATTTTAAGAACTTTTTTTTTTTTATAATTTTAAAGGTTTTAAGTTAAAACAAACTAATAATCTTCAAAATTATTTATAAAGATATTTTCTTTAAGCCTTAATAATATATTTATACCTTAAAATTTGCAATTTTATATCATTAAATTTGAATATAAGACTTATTAATAAAAAAGAATTATATCTTGTTAATAAATTTACAATTTATCGCTTTAAACTCAGCCATTTTATTAAATTTGCGAAAATGAATTTATTCCACAAATCATAAAGATATTGGAACTTTATATTTTATCTTTGGAATTTGAGCTGGAATAGTAGGTACATCTTTAAGATTATTAATTCGAGCTGAATTAGGTAATCCTGGATCATTAATTGGAGATGATCAAATTTATAATACTATTGTAACAGCACATGCATTTATTATAATTTTCTTTATAGTAATACCTATTATAATTGGAGGATTTGGTAATTGATTAGTACCTTTAATATTAGGAGCTCCAGATATAGCATTTCCTCGAATAAATAACATAAGATTTTGATTACTTCCTCCATCATTAACCTTATTAATTTCAAGAAGAATTGTAGAAAATGGAGCTGGAACAGGATGAACAGTTTACCCCCCACTTTCATCTAACATTGCTCATAGAGGTAGATCAGTTGATTTAGCTATTTTTTCTCTTCATTTAGCTGGAATTTCATCAATTTTAGGAGCAATTAATTTTATTACTACAATTATTAATATACGAATTAATGGATTATCATTTGATCAAATACCTTTATTTGTGTGAGCTGTAGGAATTACAGCTTTATTACTTTTATTATCTTTACCAGTTTTAGCTGGTGCTATTACTATACTCTTAACAGATCGTAATTTAAATACATCATTTTTTGACCCAGCTGGAGGAGGTGATCCTATTCTTTATCAACATTTATTCTGATTTTTTGGTCATCCAGAAGTTTATATTTTAATTTTACCAGGATTTGGTATAATTTCCCATATTATTTCACAAGAAAGAGGAAAAAAAGAAACATTTGGATGCTTAGGAATGATTTATGCTATAATAGCAATTGGTTTATTAGGATTTGTTGTTTGAGCTCATCATATATTTACTGTAGGTATAGATATTGATACACGAGCTTACTTTACTTCAGCAACAATAATTATTGCTGTACCCACAGGTATTAAAATTTTTAGTTGATTAGCAACATTTCACGGAACTCAAATTAATTATAGACCTTCAATTTTATGAAGATTAGGTTTTGTATTTTTATTTACTGTAGGAGGATTAACAGGAGTAATTTTAGCTAATTCTTCTATTGATGTAGCTCTTCATGATACTTATTATGTAGTAGCTCATTTTCACTATGTACTCTCTATAGGAGCAGTATTTGCTATTTTAGGAGGATTTATTCATTGATATCCACTATTTACAGGATTAACCTTAAATCCATTTTTTTTAAAAATTCAATTTTTAATAATATTTATTGGAGTAAATTTAACATTTTTCCCACAACATTTTTTAGGTTTAGCTGGAATACCACGACGATACTCAGACTATCCTGATGCTTATATTTCTTGAAATATTATTTCATCTTTAGGTTCTTATATTTCATTATTAGCTGTAATATTAATTTTAATTATTATTTGAGAATCAATAATTAATCAACGAATAATTTTATTTTCATTAAATTTACCATCTTCTATTGAATGATACCAAAATTTACCCCCCGCAGAACATTCATATAATGAACTTCCAATTTTAAGAAATTTCTAATATGGCAGATTATATGTAATGGATTTAAACCCCATTTATAAAGGATTATCCTTTTTTTAGAAATGGCAACTTGATCTAATTTAAATTTACAAAATGGAGCCTCCCCATTAATAGAACAAATTATTTTTTTTCATGATCATACTTTAATTATTTTAATTATAATTACTATTTTAGTAGGATATTTAATAGTAAATTTATTTTTTAATAAATATATTAATCGATTTTTACTAGAAGGTCAAATAATTGAATTAATTTGAACTATTTTACCAGCTATTACACTAATTTTTATTGCATTACCATCTTTACGATTATTATATTTATTAGATGAAATTAATAATCCATTAATTACTTTGAAAGCTATTGGTCATCAATGATATTGAAGTTATGAATATTCAGATTTTAGTAATATTGAATTTGATTCATATATAACCCCTATAAATGAAATAAATGATAATAGATTTCGACTATTAGATGTAGATAATCGTATTATTTTACCAATAAATAATCAAATTCGAATTATAGTTACTGCTACAGATGTTATTCATTCTTGAACTATTCCTTCTTTAGGAATTAAAGTAGATGCTAATCCAGGTCGATTAAATCAAACAAATTTTTTTATTAATCGACCTGGAATTTTTTATGGTCAATGTTCAGAAATTTGTGGAGCAAACCATAGTTTTATGCCTATTGTTGTTGAAAGAATTTCAATTAAAAACTTTATTAATTGAATTAATAATTATTCATCATTAGATGACTGAAAGCAAGTATTGGTCTCTTAAACCATTTTATAGTAAATTAGCAATTACTTCTAATGAATTATTAAATAAAGAATTAGTTAAATATTTATAACATAAATATGTCAAATTTAAATTATTATTTTATATAATATTCTTTAATTCCTCAAATAATACCAATTAATTGAATTTTCTCTTTTTTTTTTTTTATTTGTATTTTTATTATTTTTAATATTATAAATTATTATATTTTTATTAATAAAAATAATAAAAATTATTTTTTTTTTAAAAAAAAAAATAAAAATTTATTTTGAAAATGATAGCAAATCTTTTTTCAATTTTTGACCCATCTACTAATTTATTATATTTACCTTTAAATTGAATTAGAACATTTATTGGTTTAATATTTATTCCTTATTCATTTTGATTAATTCCTAATCGATTTTATTTTTTTTGAAATTTTATTTTAAATAAACTTCATAAAGAATTTAAAATATTATTAGGTAATAACTCTAACGGATCAACTTTTATCTTTATTTCAATATTTACTTTTATCTTATTTAATAACTTTTTAGGATTATTTCCTTATATTTTTACTAGTACTAGTCATTTAACATTATCATTATCAATTTCTTTACCTTTATGATTAAGTTTTATATTTTATGGATGAATTAATAATACCCAACATATATTTATTCATATAATTCCACAAGGGACTCCTAGTATTTTAATACCTTTTATAGTTTTAATTGAAACTATTAGTAATATTATTCGACCAGGAACATTAGCAGTTCGATTAACAGCCAATATAATTGCAGGACATTTATTAATAACTTTATTAAGAGGAACAGGATCAAATTTATCTTTTTATTTTATTATAATTTTAATTATTATTCAAATTTTATTGTTAATTTTAGAATCTGCTGTAGCTGTAATTCAATCTTATGTTATCGCCATTCTTAGAACATTATATTCTAGAGAAGTAAATTAATGACAAATAATTACAATCATCCATATCATTTAGTTGATTATAGACCTTGACCTTTAACTGGAGCTATTGGAGTTTTAACTTTAGTAACTGGTATAGTAAAATGATTTCATAATTTTAATATAAATTTATTAATTCTTGGTTATTTAATTATTATTTTAACTATATATCAATGATGACGAGATGTATGTCGAGAAGGAACTTTTCAAGGAAAACATACTATTTTAGTGACAAAAGGATTACGATGAGGAATAATTTTATTTATTATTTCTGAAATTTTTTTCTTTATTTCTTTTTTTTGGGCATTTTTTCATAGAAGATTATCCCCTAATATTGAAATTGGTGCTATATGACCTCCATTAGGAATTATTTCATTTAATCCATTTCAAATTCCCTTATTAAACACTATTATTTTAATTACATCAGGAATTACTGTAACATGAGCACATCATGCAATTATAGAAAATAATCATTCTCAAACAACTCAAAGATTATTTTTTACAATTATTTTAGGAATTTATTTCACTATTCTCCAAGCTTATGAATATTTAGAAGCACCTTTTTCTATTGCTGATAGAATTTATGGATCAACTTTTTTTATAGCAACAGGATTTCACGGATTACATGTTATTATTGGTACAATATTTTTACTAATTTGTTTTATTCGACATATTAATAATCATTTTTCTAATAACCATCATTTTGGCTTTGAAGCAGCAGCTTGATATTGACACTTTGTAGATGTAGTTTGATTATTCCTTTATATTTCTATTTATTGATGGGGAAATTAATTATTTATATAATATATTTAGTATATTTGACTTCCAATCAAAAAGTTTAATTATTTTTAATATAAATAATTTTATTAATTATATATTTATCAATTTTCATTTTATTATTATCTAATATCATAATACTTTTATCTGTTTTTTTAGCAAAAAAATCATTTTCAGATCGAGAAAAATGTTCACCTTTTGAATGTGGATTTGATCCTAAATCTTCAGCTCGAATTCCTTTTTCTTTGCATTTTTTTTTAATCACAGTAATTTTTTTAATTTTTGATGTAGAAATTGCATTAATTTTTCCAATTATTAATTTATTTAAACTAACAAATTTTATTATTTGATCTAAAATTAGTTTTTTTTTTATTTTAATTTTATTATTAGGATTATTTCATGAATGAAATCAAAATATACTTAATTGAACTAATTAATTTAAATAAGGATTATAGTTTATCAAAACATTTGATTTGCATTCAAAAAATATTGAATTTTCAATTTATCTTAAAATAAGAAGCAATTATGCATTTAATTTCGACTTAAAAGATAGAGTTTATAAACTCCTTATTTAAATTAATTGAAACCAAAATAGAGGTATATCACTGTTAATGATATTAATGAATAGAAATTCCAATTAAAGAAATATAAAGTTTAAAATTAAGCTGCTAACTTAATTTTTAGTGGTTTAAATCCATTAATATTTCTAATTTTTCATAAAAAATTTTTTATTTTATCATTTATATAGTTTATTAAAACATTACATTTTCATTGTAAAAATAAAAAATTTTTTTTTTATAAATATATTTAAAGATTATAACAATCTCCTTAATATCTTCAATATTATACTCTAAATATAAGCTATTTAAATTATTTTATAATTATTAATATAATAAAACATATTATTATTCATAATACAAATCTAAATAAATAAATTTTATAATTATTTATTTGTAATAAATTATAAAAAATAGAATACTTCTTTAAAATTTTAAATACTCCTTGACCTCTATATATTTCACTTCAACCTATATCAATATTTTTTAATATAAATTGACCAATATTTAAAAAATAAAAATTTAAACCATAAGTTGATAATCTAGGTATAAATCATATTATAGATAAAAAATTTCTTATCTCATATCTATAAAGAAATTTATTCATAGAATAAATATTTATATTTCTAACAAAATAACCTAAAATTAATCCCATAATTATCACATAAATTACTATTAATTTTAAATTATAAGGTAAATAAATTATATAAGGATAAGGAAAAATTATTCATATTAATAAACTACCTCTAATAATTCTTATAAATAATAGAATAAATATACTTTTTAATATAGTAAAATCTTCATCATATAAATTGTAAATTGATAATAAATTAAAATTATTAATTATTAAATATATAATTAAACGAAAACTATAAAATACCGTTAAACCTGTAGAAATATAATATAAAAAAAAAATAAAAAAATTTAAATTTCTTAATCTCACTATTTCTAAAATTAAATCTTTTGAATAAAATCCAGCTAAAAAAGGAATTCCACATAAAGCTATATTAGAAATATTTAAACATAAAGTTGTTAAAGGAATAAAATTACTAATACCCCCTATTAAACGAATATCTTGAATATCTATTATCATATGAATAATTACTCCAGCACATATAAATAATAAAGCCTTAAACATAGCATGAGTCAATAAATGAAAAAAAGCTAAGTCAGATATTCCTATTCTTAAAATTCTTATTATTAAACCTAATTGACTTAAAGTAGATAATGCAATAATTTTTTTTAAATCAAATTCATAATTAGCAGAAATACCAGCTATAAATATAGTTAAACCAGATAATAATATTAAAATTTTTATAAATATTATATCAACTAATAATAAATTAAACCGAATTAATAAATAAACCCCAGCAGTTACTAATGTAGAAGAATGAACTAAAGCTGAAACTGGGGTAGGAGCTGCTATAGCAGCTGGTAATCATGAACTAAAAGGAATTTGAGCACTTTTAGTTATAGCTGCAATAATAATTATAATTCTAATTATAAATATTGTATAATCATTTTTTATAAAATTAAAATAAAATACATAATTTCATCTACCATAATTTATTATTCAAGAAATAACCATCAAAATAAAAACATCACCAATTCGATTAGAAAGAGCAGTTAATATACCAGCATTATAAGATTTAATATTTTGATAAAAAATAACTAAACAATAAGAAATTAAACCTAAACCATCTCAACCTAATAAAATACTAATAATATTAGGACTAATAATTAATAAAATTATTGAAAATACAAACAACAATACTAAAATAATAAAACGACTTAAATTTAATTCAGAACTTATATATGATTTTCTATAATAAATTACAACTGAAGAAATTAGTAAAACAAATATTATAAATAATAAAGATATTCAATCTAATAAAATTCTTATAATAATTCTTATAGAATTAAAAGAAACTAACTCTCATTCTAAAAAAATTACTATTTTATTTATAATAAAATAAATTATTATAAAAAAATTTAAAATTCTTATTATAAATAAAAAAAAAAAACTAATAAAACAAATTGAATTTTTTCAAATAATTTAAAATGATATTATTATCACATTTTTGACACCACAAATCAATATTTTTATTAAATTATTTAAATTAAAATCAAATCATTACATAATCAATTTTTATAACTAAAATATTTAAAGGAAACCAATGTAATATAAGTAATAAATATTCTCGAGAAAGACCAGTATAAAATCTATAAATACCTGAATAATATTTACCATGTTGAGTATAAGAATATAAGTATAATCTATAACCTGCTCTAAAAAAAGAAATTAATATTAATATTAATATTGAAATCCAAGATCATCTTAATAATCTATTAATTAATCTAATTTCACCTATTAAATTTAATGATGGAGGAGCTGCTATATTTGAAGATATTATTAAAAATCACCATAATCTTATTGAAGGTATAAAATTTATTATACCTTTATTGATGTATAATCTTCGTCTATGTAAACGTTCATAATTAATATTAGCTAAACAAAATATACCAGAAGAACATAAACCATGACCAATTATTAAAATATAAGAACCAAAAAACCCCCAATAATTTATTGTTATAATACCTCTAATCACTAAACTTATATGAGCAACTGAAGAATAAGCAATTAAAGATTTAATATCTACTTGACAAAAACATTTTAATCTAATATAAAACCCCCCAATTAATCTAATTCTAATTCAAATAATATTATATTTTAATCCTATTTGTTGTAATAAAATTATAACTCGAATTAAACCATAACCCCCTAATTTTAATATAATTCCAGCTAAAATCATAGAACCTGAAACAGGAGCCTCAACATGAGCTTTAGGAAGTCATAAATGAACAAAATATATAGGCATTTTAACTAAAAAAGCTATAATTATAGAAAAATATAATAAATAAAATTCAAAATTAAAAAATTTTAAAAAATAAAATATAATACAATTTATTTCATTAAAAATATAAAAAATTCCTAATAATAAAGGTAATGAAACAAATAAAGTATAAAATAATAAATATATCCCAGCTTGAATTCGTTCAGGTTGATAACCTCAACCAATAATTAATATCAATGTAGGAATTAATCTTCCCTCAAAAAATAAATAAAATATAAATAAATTTATAATACTAAAAGTTAAATATAATATAATTAATAAAAAAATTAAATTAAAAATAAAAAAATTTAAATAATAATTTTCTTTATATAAATTTTCTCTAGATATAAGTATTAAAATACAAATTCAAATTCTTAATAAAATTAAACCATATGATAAAATATCACAAGAATATATATAACTCAAATTAGAATAATTTTCAATATTTAAAGTTAAATTTATAAATATAAATATTATTAAAAATAAAATTATTTGAACCATTCAATATATATTTAAATTAAAACATAAAGGAATTATAAAAATAAGCATAAAAAAAAATTTTATCATTTATAATAAATTAAAACTTTGAAAATAATCATTTCCATGAGTACGAATTATTGAAACTAAAATTGATAAACCTAAAGCACCCTCACAAACAGAAAATACTAAAAAAACCATTAATATATATATATCATAATTAATATAATTAAATAATATAACTATTAAAAAAAAAATTCTTAAAACAATAAATTCTAATCTTAATAAAACAATTAATAAATGTTTATGTTTAGAAACAAAAATTATATTTCCTAAAATAAATATAATTACCATTAAAATTAATATATTTATTATCATTAGTTTTTATAGTTTAAATTAAAACATTGGTCTTGTAAATCAAAAATAAGAATTTTTTTTTAAAAACATCAAAGAAAAAGAAAATTCTATATCAATAATCTCCAAAATTATTATTTTTATTAAACTATTCTTTGAAATTTTAAAAATATTTATATCTGCAATAATCATATTATTTTCTTTTTTTATATTATTTATATCTCATCCTTTATCAATAGGATTAATAATTTTAATTCAAACCATAATAATTTGTATAATTTCAGGAATTATAATTTCAACTTATTGATTTTCTTATATTTTATTTTTAACTTTTTTAGGAGGTTTATTAGTTTTATTTATTTATGTTTCTAGAATTGCATCAAATGAAATATTTTTAATTTCTTTTAAAATGAAAATAACTTTTTTTACAATAATTTTAATTATTATTACTTATAGATTAATATCAAAATATAATTTAAATTGATTAAATTTTAATATTAATAATATAGAAATAAATAAATTTTTTAATATATTTTTATTTTTTAATAATGAAAATAAAATTAATTTATCTAAATTATATAATAATCAAACATTTTTAATCATAATAATAATAATTATTTACTTATTTATTACATTAATTGCAATAGTAAAAATTACAAATATTTTTTATGGTCCTTTACGATCTTCATTTAATTAATAAACTAATGATAAATATTTATAAACCAATTCGTAAAACTCACCCAATTATAAAAATCATTAATAACTCATTAATTGATTTACCAACACCTTCTAATATTTCCTCTTTATGAAATTTTGGATCATTATTAGCTTTATGTTTAATAATTCAAATTATTACAGGATTATTTTTAACAATATATTATACAGCTAATATTGAATTAGCTTTTTATAGTATTAATTATATTTGCCGAAATGTAAATTATGGATGATTAATTCGAACCCTTCATGCTAATGGAGCATCATTTTTTTTTATTTGTATTTATATTCATATTGGACGAGGAATATATTATGAATCATTTAATTTCAAATATACATGAATAGTTGGTGTAATTATTTTATTTTTATTAATAGCAACAGCTTTTATAGGATATGTTCTACCTTGAGGACAAATATCTTTTTGAGGAGCAACTGTTATTACTAATTTATTATCAGCTATTCCATATTTAGGAACTATATTAGTAAATTGAATTTGAGGAGGATTTGCCATTGATAATGCCACTTTAACTCGATTTTATACTTTTCATTTTATTTTACCTTTTATTATTTTAATAATAACTATAATTCATTTATTATTTTTACATCAAACAGGATCTAATAATCCATTAGGAATTAATAGAAATTTAGATAAAATTCCATTTCATCCATTTTTTACTTTTAAAGATATAATTGGATTTATTTTAATTTTATTTATATTAATTATATTAACACTAACTAATCCATATTTATTAGGAGATCCGGATAATTTCATTCCTGCTAATCCATTAGTAACACCTATTCATATTCAACCAGAATGATATTTTTTATTTGCATATGCAATTCTTCGATCAATCCCTAATAAATTAGGAGGAGTAATTGCTTTAATTATATCAATTTTAATTTTAATTATTTTACCTATAACTTTTTTTAAAAAAATACAAGGAATTCAATTTTACCCAATTAATCAAATTTTATTTTGAATAATAGTAACAACAATTATTTTATTAACTTGAATCGGAGCTCGACCAGTTGAAGATCCTTATATTATTACAGGACAAATATTAACAATTATATATTTTTCTTATTATATTATTAACCCATTAATTAGAATTTATTGAGATAATTTAATTTTTAATTAATTAATGAGCTTGTTAAAGCATTTGTTTTGAAAACTTAAGAAAGAATAATAATTCTATTAATTTATACTACAATAAATATTTATAATAAAAAAATTTTTAAACCTATATAAAATATTAAAAAATTCAATGATAAAGGTAAATAAATTTTTCAAGCTAAATATATTAATTTATCATAACGATAACGAGGTAAAGTACCTCGAACTCAAATAAATAAAAAAGAAATTAATCTTAATTTAAAATAAAAAAAAAAATTAAAACTATAACCTCCTAAATATAATAAAACAAATAATAATCTTATAAATAAAATTCTTGAATATTCTGCTAAAAAAATTAAGGCAAATCCCCCACTTCTATATTCAACATTAAATCCAGAAACTAATTCTCTTTCCCCCTCTGCAAAATCAAAAGGAGTTCGATTAGTTTCTGCTAATCTTGAAGAAAATCAACATATTCTTAAAGGAAATATTAAAAAAAAAAATCAAATTAAATTTTGATAATAACTAAATATTAATATATTAAAATCTATAATTATAACAATTCTAGATATTAAAATTAAAGCTAATCTTACTTCATAAGAAATAGTTTGAGCTACAGATCGTAAACCCCCTAATAAAGAATAATTTGAATTTGAAGATCAACCAGCAACTATAATTGTATAAACTCCTATTCTAGTACAACATAAAAAAAATAAAATACCCAAATTAAAATTAATTATATTAAAATAATAAGGAATTATTATTCAAATTATTAATGATAAAACAAATCTAATTACAGGAGAAAAATAATAAGATAAATAATTAGAAAAAATAGGATAAGTTTGTTCTTTAGTAAATAATTTAATAGCATCAGAAAAAGGTTGTAAAATTCCTATTATACCAACTTTATTTGGACCTTTACGAATTTGAATATAACCTAAAATTTTACGTTCTAATAAAGTTAAAAAAGCAACTCCAATCAAAACTCCTAAAATTAAAATTAATAAACCTAAAAAAATTATTAACATATCAATTATTATCATTTACTATCTATATAAATAATTTTATATATTTATGACTTCTAAAACCATTACACTTTTCTGCCAAAATAGTAAATAAAAATTAAAATTATTTTTATTAATTTATAATAAATATTAATAAAATTCAAAAAAAAAAATTAAATTTAATTTAAATATTTATTCCTTTCGTACTAAAATATTTTTTTTTATTAAAGATAGAAACCAACCTGGCTCACACCGGTTTGAACTCAGATCATGTAAGATTTTAATGATCGAACAGATCAAAATTTTAAACTTTTGCATTTAAATTTTATCTTAATCCAACATCGAGGTCGCAAACTTTTTTTTTTATTTGAACTAAAAAAAAAAATTACGCTGTTATCCCTAAGGTAATTTTTTCTATTAATCAAAATAATTTTGGATCAATTATTCACTTATATATGTTTTTAAAATAAAAAAGTTTTATTTATTTTTCTATCACCCCAATAAAATAAGCTTATTAATTTTAATTATTAATTATATGAATAATTTTAATTAAACAAACTTATTAAACTCTATAGGGTCTTCTCGTCTTTTAAAATTATTTTGACTTTTTAATCAAAAAATTAAATTATTTAATTAATATTGAGACAGATTATATTTCATCCAATCTTTCATACAAGTCACCAATTAAGAGACTATTGATTATGCTACCTTTGTACAGTCAAAATACTGCAGCCCTTTAATATATTTATCAGTGGGCAGATTAGACTTTAAATTATTATCAAAAAGACATGTTTTTGATAAACAAGTGAATATAAAATTTTGCCGAATTCCTTAAAATTAATTTAAAAAATTATTAATTATATTTTTATTAATAAATACTAATTTTATCATTATATTTATTTTTATTATATTAAAAAATATTTTTTTATAAAAAATTAAATTTAAATAAAATTTTAATTTAATTAAAATTATTTATAATAAATTAAAAATTATAAACAATATAAATTTTAAAATTTTTAATTTCAACAATAATTTAAATTATAAAAATTTAATTTAAAGCTTATCCCTTAAAATATAATTTTTTTTTTAAAATAAATTAATTAATTAATTTATTTTAAAAAAAAAATAAAATTAAATTTTTTTCTAAAAAAACTAGATATTTTTAAAAACGATTAACATATCATTTCAAATTAATTATTTAAAATATTTATGCAACAATAACTCTAATAATTAATTATCTCTTTTAAATTCGAGATATAATTTATTCAAATTTTATTATTAATAAACTCTGATACACAAGATACAATAAATAAAATTTACTTTTAATAAAATTTATTTTCATCAATTATTTAAAAATTCTCTTACGTTACTAATTTACTATAAATTTTATAATTTTTTTTAAATTTAATACTAAAACCCCCCAATTATAATATTAAAATTATTTTTATTATTTATAAAATTATTAATTTTAACCTCTCAAATTAATTGAATTAAATTCAATATCAATTCAATGTAAATGAAATACTTTATCAAGCTCCAATTTGTTATTTCTAGAAACACTTTCCAGTACCTCTACTTTGTTACGACTTATTCCAATTTATTTATGAAAGCGACGGGCAATATGTACATATCTTAATTTTTAATCATTTTAATAAATTAAATAAAATTACATTTAAATCCACCCTTAATTAATTTTTACAAATTAATATCAGTTATTAAATAAATTCATTGTAATCCATTATATTCTTAATTATAATCTGCATCTTGATCTGATTTAATTTTTTTTTTAAAATTTTAAATATTATTAATTATTTAAAAATATTTTTATAACAACGATATACAAAATAATAAATTAAGTAAATTTATTCGTGGATTATCAATTATTAAACAGATTCCTCTAAATGAACTAAAATACCGCCAAATTATTTAAGTTTCAATAAATAATTATTTACTATTTTAGTATTATTAATTTAAATTTTTAATAATAGGGTATCTAATCCTAGTTTAAATATAAAATTTATTAAATTATAATTAAAAAAATTAATTTTAATTAAATTAAAATTTCACTTAATAATTTAATGTTTAATTAAAAACTAAAAATTATTTATTAATTACTAAAAAAATTTAATTTAATTTTTGTTTAACCGCAACTGCTGGCACAAAATTTGTTATTAATTAAAATATTACTAAATCTTAATTTCTTAAATTTTTAATATTAATTACTACTAAAATTAATTTTTAATTATTATTAAAATAATTAAAAATTACTACTAAAATTAATATGCAAAATAAATTTATAATAAAATATTTAAACTATAAAAAATTTATTTAATAGTAGATTTTTTAACATAGTTTTTTTTTTTTTTTTATATATATAAAATTTAATATTAATTATTAAATTATAATTATTTTCTTTTTTTTTCCTATTTATAATATTAATATTAAAAATTAAAATAAAAATTAAATCAATTTATATTCAATTAAATAAATAATATATTATTAATTATATTAATTAATTAAAAAAAATATTATATATTATAAATATTAATTATATATTATATTTAATAAATATTATATTTATATTAATAAATTAAATATTTAATATATATATATATATATATATAAACCATTTTTAATTTTTTTTCTATAAATATATAAAAAAAAAAATTTTT